GTATGATTTTGCTTACTATGCCCGCTCCTGTAGCATTATAAACTGTATTGTTACTCTTGCTTCCGTCGGGATAAATCTGACCCCTTCCCCTATTTCCTCCTACATATATAGGATATTTTAAGAAGTGAACATCTTTCTTAGTAGTGGGGTCGGGGGAAAGAATAGGAAAGGTGATTTCACTATATTTCTGGCCGGGAACAGGCCCTATTACAAGAATATTTTTTTTATTAGGGCGGTAGCTCAGAAAAGACAAATTTCCTATCTTTTCTTTCATCTCGGGAGAAATACGATCGGAAGGAGCTAATTCAAACCCCTCCGGTAAAATAAGAACAGCCCCCACATTCAAACCCCCTTTCTTACCATTAGCAAGGACTTGTTTCACTTGCTTATCATAAGGAATTCGAACAACTGCTTCAAATATAGTATCGGGAAGTACTGCTTGTGGAACCTCAATATCCACGGGCTTATTAGCTAAATGACAATTGGCACATACAATACGCCCGGTCGCTTCTCGTGGATTTTCATAACCCTGCTGCGCAAAAATGGGATATGCACTTGAAACGGATGTCTGAGTTATGATATATATGATGAGCGATACGGAAATAGATCGAGTAATATGTTCCTTTATCCAAGAAAAAGTATTTCTAGTTTGCATAGTCTAATCATTGGTCTGAAAATTTCTACAATAAATTGGGTAGGTCGCTAGTATAGTTTCCTATCCACGATTCTGCTATTTATTGGAATCATTTTACTGGAATACTATACTATAAAAATAGTATGAAAACCCCCCGGATAGAATGTTTTTAATACTTATGTAGAACTACAAAGTAAGAAACGTTCTAATTGGATTAATATTGGTGGATCATTTATCAATCATTCATTGAATGATAAATAACTACAAGTGACGGAGATACACGATTTAAATAACGAAAAATCCAATATTTAAAAATAGTATCGAGAATAACCGGAAAAGTGGAAACAAGACTAGATATAATTTGATCATTATGACCAAATCCAAAATCTTTGTATACAGAACCAATCATTAGTTCCCAGCCGTGGGGTGAATGAAATCCGATACATAAATCGGTTAATAAAAGAATTGAAAAAGCTTTTACTGTATCACTTAAGTTATATAGGAATTCCTGAGTCCAAGAATTAAGAATAACAAGTTCTTCATTACCTAAAATAGAAAAACCACTTAAAATAACAAAACAGATTATATTTGTCGAGAAGTGTAAAATTGTATGGATACGATCCTCGTTGTGTATCTTGATTAATTGGATCGTTTCTTTGTGGATTCCTATAAGAAGCTTTTGTAGATATGTCTCCGAGTATTCCTTGATCATTTCTTCCAAGAAGAGGATTTCTTCTAATTCTATGAACTTTTCTAGAATACTTTTTTCTTGAATATCATTCAAAAAAATTTCGGATTGGCCGATATTCGCCCAATTAATAACCCAAGATTCCATATTTTTAGTAAATGAGAGAGAAATCCACCAGGGCAAAAATACTATAGATGCAAGATACAAAAGAGGAGTGAATGCTTTCTTTTTTGCCATTTTTCGCCTGTTAATTTTTAATTAACCCACTCCATTTGTCGGACTTTATGTAATCGAATATTTCTTTCAAACATGAGTTCTAGACAGGGCATCAAACCTATGAATCTATTTTATTTGTGATTTTGTTTTGAATCTAGAAAGAATACAGAAATAGACTAAGACTCCACTTCAAGTTCGACTGAAGAAATAATACAAAATAGTGTTGCTAGATACCTCAATTCATCAAATTCCAAACAAATGTCTCCTTTCGATGAATGGCCGAAAGAAGTACTTTGAAGAAATGAATATTATTGAGATTTTGAGACGAAAGAACCCCTTATTCTATCAAAATATCCAGTATTTCGAAAAAAAAAATTCCAACGATTCCCCATAGTCAAGAATAGAATAATTGAGAAAAATATATTGTGATGGTCAAAAAAATAAGCGGCAAAACAAGTAAAAAGGTCGATTGACAAAGAAAATAATTTACAAGATATGGTTTATCTGCATCTAAAGTATCATTTAGTTATAGAAAAACTAAAAGGATTCTTGCGTTTTTTCCCTCCTGCCGAGAAAGCATTCGTTCTTCCGCCCAGTTCCTTTTCTCAAAATCAAAATACTTCAATTGGTACGCGCAAGAAATAGGCCAATTCCGCGGCTTTTTGTTCAATTTCTCGTGGAGTTAAATTCTCATCAGTACGGGTCAACGGAATAGCCCCCCGGCCTCTGATATCCATATAAAGGACACGACGGGCATAAATACCCTCTTTAACTTCTATTCGAACGGATTGAATATCTTTTATAAGGAATCGGAGGAATATGCGACGATTTTTTCCAGGAAATCCCCAACGAAAAATACACACTATTCCTTCCTTTCTATCGAATCGATCATAACCACTACCTACATTCCAGGAAATTGTGCACCACAAATAGGAACTAATAAAGAGACCCGCGATTCCGTAGAAAGACATCACGATTCCCTGTGGAAAAAAAAGGATTTGCTGAGACGGAACAAAAGATATCAAATTTCTACCAAGAAAACTGGAAGTTCCAACCAACAAGAATCCTAATGAACCTAAAAAAACGATAAGGGCCCAACAAAAATTACTTAGTTTTCGAGACCCCGTTATAAGTTCTATCCATGTATCTTCTGATCGCCAACTCATACTTGATCCGATTGCATTTTATTGAAATTGAGAGAATACCCCAAATGATTTTGACTTTACTTTTTTTGTTTCCGAATGAACTTTCATCAACTAGCACTAGTTTGATGTGAACTAGCACTAGTTTAATGGGAACTTTTAGGAGTAATTCATCAAATTGTTTAGATCTAAAATAATAACATACCCCTCATATGATCCCAATATACATATTGATATATATATAGATCCACCAACTTTACATTTTAGGCATCCAGCGATCCTGATCTATTTGAAACTGGCTAGAATTCAGTTATCTATAGATCATTTTCTGCAGACATAAGAGCTTTTTCCTTTATGTTCGGCGGAAATCACATGTTCTACTATATTTTCTTTTCCGAAATAAATATCTGTGTTATGCTACAAGTCTAAGTTCAAAAAAAAAAAAAGAATGAGACTGGGTCCCCTCGAATCTAAACAATCTTGTTTTTTTGAACATAAAGAAATAAAGAACCCATTGCAATTGCCGGAAATACTAGGCCTACTAAAGGCACAAAAATAGAGGGAAAATTGAAAGTTGTCATAAAATGGGGTACCTCGATTTATTATTTGTACCTGTTCTTATTTTTTTTTAATATCATATTTTATATTTATACTAATTATAATTAATAATTGTAATTATTATGAATTCGTAGATTAGAGATATTAAGTATCTAAGTGAGTATATAGAATAAGTCCAAGGAATGTAGAACTAAATAAATGGACTTATTCATCTATCTATATGAAAGATACATATGATAATCCATTTTATTTTTCTTCGTTTCTTTGTGTTTTGTTCTTGTCTTTGAATTTCATTTTAATATTTAATAAAGAGTTTCTTACAAATTATTGAAAGATTCATTAGAATGCGACACAACCGGGATTTTTAGTGAAAACGGGATTTTCGGGAGATGGAGAAAGATATAAAACTATATATCTATTTTTTCTATAATTTGAATTTGATTATATACGTAAGATGAAATTCGTTTTATTTTCCTAATTTCACGAAAGGAAGAACTCACGTTTTTATCTTGTTGATAGAGACTTCTTAATTAGTAATCGGGAATCTAGGTAAAAAAAAAAAACAGTTATACGCAACTTTTGATTTTGATTCTTTCTACAATTAGATCTTAGGTCGCCAAAGAAAACTCCCTTTTTAGTTACTTTGATTCCGATAAGCTAAGATTCGGATAAGCTAACTACTTTTTTTGTTTGCTACAAATAAAATAATTGAACTTAGTGCGCTCTACTTGATTGAATTGGAATTCAAAGGAAAGAAGGCGTGGAGCTTAAATAACTCACTCAGAACGCTTTTTAAAAGATTACGCGGTACGATTAGGTCGAATAAGCCCTTCTGGAATAAATATTCAGCCGCTTGTGAACCTTCGGGTACTGTTTTATTCAATGTTTGTTCAATTACTCTTTTACCCGCAAATGCAATGTAGGAATTTGGTTCGGCAATAATAATATCTCCCAACATACCAAAACTAGCTGTTACCCCACCAGTAGTAGGAGATGTAAGGATTGATACATACAATAACTTTTTATTTGATTGATAATCATATAAAGCAGACGATATTTTAGCCATTTGCATCAGGCTCAAACTCCCTTCTTGCATGCGCGCTCCCCCCGAAGCGCACACTATAATAAGAGGTAGAAATTGATTAGTAGCGTACTCAATCAAACGGGTGATTTTCTCCCCGACTACGGATCCCATACTACCCCCCATAAACTGAAAATCCATAACCCCAATTGCTACGGGAATACCATTTAGTTGACCTACGCCTGTTTGAACAGCCTCAGTTAATCCTGTCTTTCTTTGATAAGAATCAATACGATCTTTATAAGGCTCCTCCTCCGAATGAAATCCAATGGGATCCAGAGAGACCATGTCTTCATCCATAGGATCCCAAGTACCGGGGTCGATCGAAATTTCGATTCTTTCTGAACTACCCATTTTCAAATGGTATCCACACTGTTCACAAATATTCATTTTTGATTTCAAAAATTTCTTATAATTTAATCCATAACAATTTTCGCATTGAACCCACAAATGCCTGTATTTTTGAGTTGCATCGAGATCACTAGGCCTTTCTCTTAGAGTTAAATCACTACTCTTCGCGCGGGTTCGTATACTGGACCCCCCACCTTCACTACTAGTTTTACGTTTATCAAAAACGCACCTAGAAATGTAACCGTCACTACTATCACTTACAATGGACGTATCAATACAGATTTGAGACTGAAGATAACTGTCAATGCAACTAGTAATGTGATTATTCCA